ATGCCTTTATTTGATGAATCATAAAATCCTATGATTTCATCTACATCAACTAATAAGGTTAAAAAAAAAATTGTCATTACAATTGAAACGACCGAAAAAGATATATGAGTTAATATATGCTCTAAAATTGAAAAAATCATAAAAAAATTGTTAAAAAGTTAATAGTAGGGTTTATCCGATTAGATTATATGAAATGAAAATCCGGAATTAAATTTATTATAAAACTTATAATATCTCTTTTAGAAGCTGCTATGCCGCTACTCGGACTCGAACCGAGATGCTCTAGCACTGCTTCCTAAGAGCAGCGTGTCTACCAATTTCACCATAGCGGCAACTTGTTCAAAACAATATTAACAAATTTTTATTGAATCGTCGAGATTTAAATAAAGAGTCAATTCAATGCAATTTAGAATCGATTTGATGAATAAAAACTTGTTTAAATAGGGATTTTTTATTTTGAATTCAGTTAAGATCTTTTTTTTAGTCTGAATTACTTAAAAATTTTCAAATTGATTTTTTTTTCTACTTTATATTTTTTCCTAGAATATAATTCAAAATGTAACTATATAAACTAGTTGGTACTTCAATCCAAAGACAGAACAGAACTCAAAATGCTCTTTATCATTTTTTTATTTTTTCATTTGTGAATGATTTTTTCTCATTTATATGATTAAAAAAAATTTATCAAGTCAATTAATAAAATAAAAAAAAATACTATTTTTACAGATTCAGATTACAATTTCAATACAATATCTAACTTAAAAGATTTCTATAATTTTCATAATTTTTTGTATTAATTATTAGGAATTTTCATTGTTAATTTGTCTTATAATTTACCAAACTAATTAGATACTGAATTAGGTATATAATATAATAAAAAATAAAAAAAAACATATAAAAAAAATCATTTTTTTTTTATAAAAATTCATACTTTTCAAAAATCCTTTTTTTTGTCTAATTTATAAAGAGCAATCCAAATAATAATTATCAAGATATCTATTTTGATTGATCTTCTTGTATAAACATATAATTTTTTGATCACTTAAAAATCATATCATATATTATTCATATAGAATATCCACTAATTGTGAAAAGATGCTTTTATCAATTGGATTGCAAGCAAAGGATATAATAATTCGGAAAAATAATCTTCAGAAAGGTATAAGAGTTCAAAAAATTTAACTTAAATCAATTAGTTTCAAGAACCTATTGATTTTTCCTAAAGATCTTAGATTTCTTCTCTATTTTCTTTTTTTTTTTTTTTTTTCTTTTTTGTTCGATAGAAATACTATAGAAAAGGAAATCTAAGATCTTTATTGTTACAAGAAGTTAGTGATGGGGAAAATAAGAATCCCCATCCCAGAAATGAAGAAATGAGAAAAAATATTTAATATAATAATATATTAAATAAAAAAATGTGAAACTTTTTTTTTTATGTATATCTTGTCTTTATTTCATTCTAAAAAAAAAATGTATTTTTAAGTTAGGCCAATTCCAATTATTCTAATGTTTTGTTATTTATTTGTTGTACAAAAAAACTTTTTGAATTACCTGTAGAAAGAGATTTACCTAACGAAAAAGCTTTCAATGCTGCCCAATATCCCTTCTTTTTCCAATTTTTTTTACGAATACGCTTTTTAGAGATAGAAGTACGTTTTTTTGGAACTGCCATTCAAAAATGAAAAAAGTTATTCAATGGTATAATTGGATGTGAAAGACATCTATTATTGTATTCTTTGTTACTTCCTATATAGTTATTTATTTTTTTTCTTTAGATTTTTTTTTATATTTTTTATATATAATATTATTTTCAAAACAAAAAAAGAAGAAATATCTAAAGGATAAAATCTTATTGGAACAAAAAAACAAAAAAAGAAATAGAAAACTTTAAGAACCCGATCTTTTTCTATTTTTCTTTAACTTTTTTTTATTAAAAAATTTTATTTAATAAAAAAAATTATTATTTTTTTTTAATACGTAGAAAAGAGCTTATTTAATTAATCTATACTGGTAGATTATATTATGAAAAAAAAATTCTGAAATTTCTTCATATGTAAAGAAAAATGTCGACTATCATAATCTTTTTTACAAATCAAAATAAAATAAAAGTTTCATTTATTGTATATTGTAATGGAAGACAATCACTCAATTCAATAATGAATTCCTTAATGATTCTAAATAATCAAACTAAAATAACTTTGTTTTTCTAGGTAAAATTTTTTTCATTCTATGATTAATATCAACTACTTTTTGTCGTGTAAATCTTTGTTCTATTCTTAAATATATGTATATAAATTATTGTATTACGTAATAATAATTCACGTTTTCTGTATCTGCATAAAATCAAAATTTTGTTTAGTATTAAAAAAAAAAAAAAAAGAAAAATAATTATTTATTTTTCACAGTAAAGTAACTTAGTGATTTTATTTAATCACTTATAATTTTTTGATTTGAATATATGTAGATATATATATTTTTTTTGAAGGATTTATGAAGGATT